ACGGCAGGATCCCTATATATATATTACCCTCCTTTCATCACCTAATTTTAGGCCAGAATGCCCTTTGGAAAATTTATAAAAATTTTTCTTTCGATTCTTCTAAACTAATTCAGCTTCATATATTTTATTACTTTATAATTTACTCTTTCATTTTCTCTGAAAAAAAAATTGTTAGTAGGGAATTCAATACAATATTAAATTAAAATCTAATACTTATAATAATAATAAGAGACTGTAAATGAAAGCCTCTTTCTCGCACCTATTTTCATTTTACATCACCTTGGCGGAACAAAAATATTGTATCCTTTGTTCTGAAATAAAAATAGTTAAAACGTCTCTTATGTTGTAATTTGGAATAAATCCTTTTCTGTAAAGAAAGAGAATAAATATTTATTCCTAACTTATTCTAGATAATTTATAGGAACAAGAAGATATAATCGGCAATATCGACAAATTACCGCGCAGTCCAAAGAGATATAAAAATAAAAAAAAGCTTCACTGCTCCAATTTTTAATTTGAATATCAGAATAGTGAATATAGGGCTGATTCAAAGGGTTAGATCCACTTACTTTTTACTTTTGTTAATTTCTAATTGATTTTATTGCTATAATAAAAAAGAGGAAATTAGTAATATTTTGAGAGTCAAGTAGACAACTTATTATTGTTCATTATAAACTGAATACTATTAAGTATAAGATATTAAATATAATAAACCTAATAGCAAATGTTCAACCCTTCTAAATACTATAATTAGACTGAATTAGAATTACTATCAATATAGTTTAACAATATAGTTTAAGTATAATTAAACTAATTACAAATTAATAAAATTTGTTACTTTTTTATTACAAATATCAAAAAAATCTCTATTCTCCTTTCAAATATGAATACTACCGGGGGGGGGGTTATGAAAAACCAAAGCCCCTTATCGGATTTGAACCGATGACTTACGCCTTACCATGGCGTTACTCTACCACTGAATTAAAGGGGCATGGTTGAGTCAATTTCTGAATAAACCACCAGACACTATGTATTTAGTGTCTATTATATATATATATAATATGTGTTCAAATATATTTGAAACGTATAACATAACGGTTCACGATACATTAGAGTTACATAATTAAGTTGAGTTATAGGGTATATTTGTGAGTAGCCGTAAAAAAGGGTTTTTAAAATTGCAAAAATATCAATGCAAGGAATTTTTTCAAGTCAGGCTCAATTGTCATGATAAGAAAATAAATTTGATTGATATATGTGCCTGTCAAAAAAACCGAAATCAAAAATATTTCATCGAATCATTAATAAAGCAATTATGTTTGTCCCACAAACCAAATTCTTAGAGAAAAAACTTTTAAAAAAAAAAATATATTAACAATAAAATAAATTTTTTTTATTGAATTCTATAATATCGATTTAGACTGAACGATTCAGGAATATACATAATAAAAACAAATTATATATACTTGTGACAGATAGAAAGATCCTTCGAATTCATTTATATATATTATATATTGACAATTTCAAAAAACTGATCATACTATGATCATAGTATGATGGCGGTTGTGAAAGTATGCCCCCATCGTCTAGCGGTTCAGGACATCTCTCTTTCAAGGAGGCAGCGGGGATTCGACTTCCCCTGGGGGTAGGGTAATACGAAAGGAAGTTGATCATGGATCATCACTAAGCCTGGATTGATTTTTCCCGGGTCGATGCCCGAGTGGTTAATGGGGACGGACTGTAAATTCGTTGGCAATATGTCTACGCTGGTTCAAATCCAGCTCGGCCCAATAATTCACCGATCCACCATGAAATGATATAACCCATGTGTTGTTCTTCAGAAATGCTCGATCTCAATAGAAAAAATCTACAATTTTAAGATTCTGATAGTGATATATCTTAGCTTTACCGATATTACTATTTATTTTTTCTGACAAGTTTTGGTCTTGTCTTGCTAATGCTCTAGATTAATATATTAAGATTCGCAAGTAGAAAGTCTAAGGAAAAGAGGAAATAAAAAAGGACCTTTTGCCTTGAAAAATTCACTATCCAATTGATTTTGAAATAATGAAAAGATTATGATTAGTAGTAATCCATGGTGCTCTTGCTAAAGAACAGATCCATATAGAAAGCATTTGAGTGAAATCATACGAATATGTATACTGTACGTTTTATTTTATTCTCTTAGTTCGTTTCTTTGGGATTGTAGTTCAATTGGTCAGAGCACCGCCCTGTCAAGGCGGAAGCTGCGGGTTCGAGCCCCGTCAGTCCCGATGTATCCAAATCCACTAAAAAACTACAGCAATTCATCCTTTCTAGTTTATAAAAAAACTAGTGCTTGCCTTGTACAATCATTTGATGAAGTATCATCAAACCGCCGTTGTAAACAAATCCAAACAAACAATAGAAGAAATGCAAAAATAACAAAGAATTCTTGTTGGGAATGAAATTATCCTATTTGTATCCCTTTGACACAAAAAATAAACAATGAAAAAGAATGAAAAATACAAATTTAAATCAAATTAAAGGTGTTTTTGATTGTCTCAGGAATTTACGTTGGAATTCGGTATAGTATGTATAAAGGATCCTCTTGTGTTTATACTATATAATTCTTGACGATGAATCAATTTGTCAGATATTCTTATTCATGATATTGATCCGATTCGATTCCATCGAGTGTAATTCATATTAATCCCATTGAATTTACAGCCAAAAGATTGATCATCTCTATGGGATTAAATCCCGAGTTATTGCGAATTAAAGAAAAATGAAATAACAAAATTATGGAAGTAAATATTCTCGCATTTATTGCTACTGCACTGTTCATTCTAGTCCCTACTGCTTTTTTACTTATAATATACGTAAAAACGGTAAGTCAAAGTGATTAATTTGAATTATAAATTCAATTTGTGACTTTTTAGTTCTTATCAATTATTGCAGCGAAGAAATAAAAGAAAAGATTTTCAATTGTGCATTTTAAATGAAATAATCGACTTATACTCAGCAGTATTCTATGAAAACAGTAATCTATGAGATACTAGATAGTATGGTAGAAAAAGAATTTCTACCAATACTATCTAGTATTGGTATTGTACTATATAAAGTTTGTTGTATGAAGATACAGGTTAGTTTAATAGATATCAATCAACACTATTATCCATCTATATATATAGATAGAAATTCTAGATATAATGTCCATAGTGTTATGTCCCAATTCTATTTCTTTGCTTCATCAATTTCTATTTGATTTATGTTTATTCCAATCAATCTGAAAGAATACTAAAGACAGTTTTTACTCTTCCGATTGTATTGCCTCGATTTCATATTATTTTTACTATGAATTCCGAGATCCAGTGAAAGAAAGATTCAAATCAATGAAGGAATAAAAGTGAAATTAAAACGAAAGTATTTGGAGAACAGAACGATCTATAGAAAAAAAGGATTCAGTTTGATTCCTAAACTTACTTATTAGTACTTCTAGAGTCCACTTCTTCCCCATACTACGAGTGAAAGGGAAAATGTAAAGACTACCATTAAAGCAGCCCAAGCGAGACTTACTATATCCATGTGGGTTTTGTCCTCGATCTCTATGAAGGAATTATTCAATTATTGTTTACTAATAATAGTAGAATTTCTATCACATAGTCAAAAGGGGATTCTGACCCAACACCATTGATGAAAAAATTCAATAAATACAAATCCAATTAGACCGATTGTTATAATTATAAGATTTATAGTATAATCGGAAAACATTAAGCCAAAGCAAAATACGCGGAGACAGCCTTTGAAGTAGCAGAAGTAACAAAGGAATGTTAATAACATGTCATAATAATACATGTCATAATAATAAGACCCGTTCTTTACTTTTGTCGCCTTTCATTAAGTCAAAAAACTATATATAAAATCAAGCTAGATCATTATATATTGAATACCCCTATTTTTTTTTCTTTTTTATTTGCTATAAATCTTACCATCTCCGATTTGCCCTATGACCCAATCGAAGACGTATTATTATGCTCTTGACTAGAGGTTCTTGAAAAGTAAAAATTTAGTTTTGTACTTTCCTTTTTAACGTTAATCTTTCTATCTAATAAATAGAAATAAGTAAAAATAACTAAACTTTTAGTTTAGTTAAATAAACTAAAAACTAATTATACATTCAATCAAATTACTATTGATTGAATGCCAGAGTACTTATAAACTTTCATGAGTATGTATACAAAGTATCTTCTGCTCTTTCCGCAATTCCAAATTGAATTAGATTTTCTCTCCCCTATCAATCTAATTCAAGACTCAGCCGGTAGACACTACATTATTAGTGTAATGGGGCTATCATATAAAAATTTACCCGTTTTTTTTCACGACTCTAATCTTTCCTTAAACCTTAATTGAAGCCATTTTATATACCAGAAAACCCCAGATACTTAGAATAAAGCAAGTATCCAGAGCCTTTTTCCTCCGCCTGCTGCGGCTGGAAAAAACCTAGCAAGTTAGCAAAACAGAATAAGTTATTTTGATTCTTTTGTTTATCATTAGGCGACACCCGGATTTGAACTGGGGAAAAAGGATTTGCAGTCCCCCGCCTTACCGCTCGGCCATGCCGCCAAAACGATATAAAATAGATGACAGAATTTGCCTTTGTGCTTTTGTTCTTGTATTTTTAGTTTGGATCCCGTTTTCTTTAATCCCTTTCCTAAAATATTTTTAGTTTGGATTGTATCGGTCGAAAAGATTTTTTGTAGAATATCTTAAAATCCCGAATATCTAAAAACACAATTTCTTCCTTCTATTGATATTAAAAAAAAAAATATATGGTTTTCATTCACAAAACCCAAAAGTTAGGACAAATTTGAACCGTTAACTATTGATTGGAAATTCATGAACGATTCTTGAACTTCAATATAAAACAGGGTTTCCGTTGTGTTTACTTAATGATATAAGTAAACTGAAATCCGTATCCATTGCAATTATAAGATCCATTAGAAGTATATGTAAACCCC